TTTTGTTTTTTCGCTTACTTATCTTATGCGTAGTATCTAGTCTAATTTAATTCTATTAGAATAGAAAAGCTAGTCATACATTCTATGACAGTTAAATCAAACAAGAATGACATAATTACACTGCTCCAAAAAAAGAGGGGATAAAGTCAAAAAATCTTCTTACCAATATCCATACCATGACTAGAAATATATAAATTACAGTAGCAAGTAATTCCCAAAATCTGGTATAATATAAAAAGAATAAAAACAAAAAGCCTTTAAGGCTTTTGCTTTTCACAATTTTTTTTTATCATACAAAATTGATAACAAAAATTTTGTTCTTTTTTTTGTTCTTTTTAAGGTTAAGAACTTGAGGTTGAGAAATCCGCAAATCTAGAAATTCATTTCGGACAATTGAACCTTTTCAAACTGTTTCTTTTTAAGAACTAAAAAGATTTGTGCCAAAATAACAGATGCCAAGAAGAACAAAAGGCCTTGGACACGTAATGGGTCTTGAAGTACTATTTCCGCATCCCCCTGACCAAATCCACCCACATTAGGATTACTTGTTAATGGTTGATCCAGTTTGATAGATTCGCCTTCTGAAACAAGAAGTTCTGGTCCTGGGGGTATAATATCAATCACTTGACGTCCTTCTGACGCATCTGTTATGGTTATTTCGTACCCCCCTTTCTCTTTTCGTATTATTTTGCTTACTATACCCGCTGCTGTAGCATTATAAACCGTATTGTTACTCTTGCTCCCGTCAGGATAAATCTGACCCCTTCCCCGGTTTCCGCCTACATATATGAGATATTTTAAGAAGTGAACATCCTTCTTAGTAGCGGGGTCCGGAGAAAGAATAGGAAAGGTGATTTCACTATATTTCTGACCGGGCACAGGACCTATCACAAGAATATTTTTTTTAGTAGGTCGATAACTCTGAAAAGATAGATTACCTATCTTTTCTTTCATCTCTGGCGAAATACGATCGGGAGGGGCTAATTCAAACCCCTCGGGTAAAATAAGAACAGCCCCTACATTCAAAGCCCCCCTTTTACCATTAGCCAGAACTTGTTTCAGTTGCGTATCATAAGGGATTCGAACAACTGCTTCAAATACAGTATCAGGAAGTACCGCTTGTGGAACCTCAATATCCACGGGCTTATTAGCCAAATGACAGTTGGCACATACAATACGGCCAGTTGCTTCACGTGGATTTTCATAGCCCTGCTGTGCAAAAATGGGATATGCATTTGAAACGGATGCACAAGTTATTATATATATGATGAGCAATACGGAAATGGAGCGAGTAATCTCTTCCTTTATCCAAGAAAAGGTCTTTCTGGTTTGCATGGTCCAATCGTTGATCCCGAAAATTTCTACAATAAAATTAGGTAGGTCACCAGTATAGTTCCCTATCCGCGATGCTGCTATTTACTGAAAAATTTTTACTAAAATATAAAATATAGGAAAAATCCGAACCGAATCTCGTAGATGTATAGAAAAAATAAGTGTATAAAAAAAGTAAGATTTTGAATGTTTTTCTTATGTACAAAATAACAAACATTCGTATTGAATCGGTGGATTATTTTTCAGTCATTCATTGAATGATAAATTACTACAAGTGACGGGGATACACGATTTAAATAACGGAAGATCCAATATTTAAAAATTGTATCGATAATGACTGGAAAAGTGGAAACAAGGCCAGATATAATTTGATCGTTATGAGCAAATCCAAAATCTTTGTAGATAGAGCCGATCATTAGTTCCCACCCATGGGGTGAATGGAATCCTATACATAAATCCGTTAATAAAAGAATAGAAAAAGCTTTTATTGTGTCGCTTAAGTTATATAGGAATTCTTGAACCCAAGAATTAAGAATAATAAGCTCCTCATTACCTAGAATAGAATAAGCACTTAGAATAATGAAAGAGATTATATTTGTAGAAAAGTGCAAAATCGTATGTATACGATCCTCGTTGTGCATCTTGATTAATTGGATCGTTTCCTTGTGGATTGCGATACGAAACTTTTGTAGATGCGTTTTCGGGTATTCCTGTATCATTTCGTCCAACAGGAAAAGTTCCTCTAATTCTATGAATTTTTTTAGAACGCTCTTTTCTTGAATATCAGTTAAAAAAGTTTCGGATTTACTAGTATTCCACCAATAAATAACCCAAGATTCCAGACTTTTATTAAATGAAAAAGAGATCCACCAGGGCAAAAAGACTATAGATGTAAGACATAGAAGGGCTTTTTTTTTTCATTTTTTCCTCTGTGAATTTTTAATGAACCCACCCCATTCGTCAACTCTATACAATTTAATATTTCTATCAAGCATAAGTTTCTATTACAAGGCTTATAACCTATGAATCTATTCCCTGTTTTTTATTTGTGAGTGAGTGGTTAGTCCTTGAATTTCGAAAGAATACAGAAATAGCCTAAGAATAAGAAAGAGTACACGAATGAAGAAAAAAATATTGTTTCCGGATATCTCAATTGCTCAAATTCGAAGCAATTTCCTCTTTTCAATGAATGCCCCAAGAGCCACTTCAATTTAGGATTTAGAGATGAAAGAATTCCTTTTTATCAAAAAATATCAAATATTTCAAAAAAAAAAATTAGCCGATTGGCCATAGTCCAAACGTTATCATTCAAAGTTATCATTCTAAGTGGTCCAATCCTTTGCTCATTAAGGAGCACAAAAAGGAGATAAGGGGATAAAAAGAAACGTCGATTGACAAAAAAAGGGGGGGATAATTTTCAAGATATGATCTATCCGTATCTAACGTATTTATTTTCAATATTGAAAATAAAAAGAGAATTTCTTTATTCTAGATTTTATTCCGAAAAGTTTTTGTTTTGATTGATGAGATGAGTCCATTTTTTACTTGTTTTGTTACTGAATTGAGTGAATTTACATAGGCATAAAAAAATTTGCGGACCAAAAAAATTTCGTTTTGGAATTGTTCCATATTCCATATATATAATATACGGCTTCTTTGGTTCATCAGTATTGGGAAGAAATTTTATTTAAAGTTAAGTTATGTTATAGAAAAAAAGAGAACTCTTTTTTCCCTCTTGCTAAGAAAATGTTCATTCTTCCGTTCAACTTCATTTTCAAAATACTCAAAATACTTCAATTGGTACACGCAAGAAATAGGCCAATTCCGCCGCTTTTTGTTCAATTTCTCGTGGAGTGAAATTCTCATCAGTACGAGTCAAAGGAATGGCCCCCTGGCCTCGGATTTCCATATAAAGGATACGCCGAGCATAAATATCCTCTTTAGCTTTTATTCTGATAGACTGAATATCTTTCATAAGGAATCGGAGTAAGATGCGACGATTTTTTCCAGGAAATCCCCAACGAAAAAGACACACGATTCCTTCTTTTCTATCGAATCGATCATAACCACTACCTACATTCCACAAAATTGTAAACCACAAATAAGAACTAATAAATAGACCAGCGATCCCATAGAAAGACATTACGATCCCCTGTGGAAAAAAACTTATTTGCTGAAATGGAAATAAAGATATCAAATTTCTGCCAAGATAACTGGAAATTCCAACCAATAAAAACCCGAATGAACCTAAAAAAAGTATAAGGGCCCAGCAGAAATTACTTGTTTTTCGAGACCCCGCTATAAGTTCTATCCATATACGTTCTGATCGCCAACTCATACTAGATCTAGTTGCATTTTATTAGAAGTGGTAGAATAGCCCAAATGAATTTGACTTTACTTTTTTTGTTTCCAAAGTAACTTTCATCAACTCGCACTATTCCGATGTGAATCTTTAGGAAAAATTCATCGAATTCGTTAGATCGAAAATAATAAGAGCCTTTTTATATGATTATATAATTTATATGATTATATAATCCTCTATCTACATCGATATAGATATATCGGCCCTGTCAGGCATTCGCTCCAATCTCTATTTATTTTCAAATAGCTCATTTACTCATATATCATATTTACGCCCGCATAAGAGCAGAACCCTTTCATTTCGATTTGAAAGAAGCTGCATGTTATATCCTAATTATACTAAATAAATATCTGTGTTATAATTTAAATTCAAGTCTAATTCTTGAAAAAAAATCGATGAAATTTGCCCCCATCGGATCTAAAAAATCTTGTTTTTTTGAACATGAAGAGATAAAGAAGCTATCGCAATTGCCGGAAATACTAAGCCCACTAAAGGCACAAAAATAGAGGGTAAGCTGTTGAGAATTGTCATAGAATGGGCACCTCAATTTAATATTTGTACCTGTTATTTATATTAATCTTTTTACCTTTTCTTGTTATTTATATTTCTTATTTATATTGTTAGAAAGATATCTTATAATCATTATAATTCCTATATAATTATACTAAGTATATCTAAGTGAGTATATATAATAAAGTGCAAGGAGGGTAGAACTAACTAATAATTAACTTAAGTCTCCACTTGATTTATGATTCAAAGGAAAGAAAGCGTGGAACTGCAATAACTCATTCAAAACACCTTTTAAAGGATTACGTGGTACGATTGGATCGAATAAGCCCTTATGGAATAAAAATTCGGCCGCTTGTGAACCTTCGGGTACTGTCTTATTCAATGTTTGTTCAATTACTCTTTTACCCGCAAATGCAATGTAGGCGTTGGGTTCAGCAATAATGATATCTCCCAACATACCAAAACTAGCCGTCACCCCACCTGTCGTAGGAGATGTAAGGATTGATACATAAAATAACTTTTTATTGGATTGATAATCATATAAAGCGGAAGATATTTTAGCCATTTGCATCAAGCTCAAACTTCCTTCTTGCATGCGTGCTCCTCCGGAAGCACACACTAGAATAAGAGGTAAAAAATTATTGGCAGCATACTCGATCAAACGAGTGATTTTCTCGCCTACTACGGATCCCATACTACCCCCCATAAACTGAAAATCCATAACCCCAATTGCTGCGGGAATGCCACTTAATTGGCCTGTACCTGTTTGAACAGCCTCGGTTAATCCTGTCTTTTT